AATGAAATGCCTGAAAAAGGATTATTTTGATAGAATAAAACATGTAAATTTTTTTACTTTCATTAAAATCCTAACTAAAATTATAATTAATAGAATTAAACTACCACTAAAAATTTCAAAAATTTTTGTACATCTTATACTAAATTATAAAAAATTTAATAATATTAAAAAGATAAGCTAAACAAAGCTTTTAGGCTCATACCCTGACTATGAATTTATAATTCTCTTTTTAATAAACAAAAATTTTAAATTTTTATTTTTTAATTTATTAATCATAAGAACATTAATTTCAATTAGATCCACCTCCTGAATAGGAATATGAATAGGTTTAGAAATAAATCTTTTAGCTATTATTCCTCTAATATACAGAAGAATAAGATGCACCTCATCAGAAGCATCCGTAAAATACTTTATTGTTCAAACAATTGCTTCATCAATTATTATTATTAATATTACAATAGTAATAATTAATTTTAATATCCCCAGAAATTTTAATATTTTAAATTTTAATCTTATTATAATAAATTCTGCTTTTTTAATCAAAATTGGAATAGCCCCATTCCATTTTTGATTTCCAGAAATTATTTATGGACTAACATGATTTAATTCATTAATTATTTTAACATGACAAAAGATTGCCCCTATAATTCTTTTTATGTTTAACATAACAAATAATATATTTACAGTATTTGTTATTATTACTTCAGCAATCATTAGAAGAATATCAAGATTAAATATAATTAATTTAAAGAAAATTCTTGCATTTTCATCAATTAATCATATAAGATGAATAATAAGAATAATAGTATTCAGAAAAATAATCTGAATAATCTATTTTTTAATTTACACTCTTTCAACCTTCATTTTAATTTGATTTATAAATAAAATAAAAATTTTATTTATTAATCAAATTTCTTTCTTAAATAATAGTAAAGAAATAATTATATTCTTTATTCTTGGATTTGTATCATTTATAGGATTGCCCCCAACAATCGGATTTATTTCAAAATGATTAACAATTCAAGTTTTAATTAGAGAAAAATGACTATTTTTATCAATTATTCTTATTATTTTAACAATTTTCATGATTTTTGTTTATTTTCAATTAATAATTTTTTCTATCTTATTTAATTCAAAAAAAAACAATTTTCTAAAAGTAAATAAAATTTTATTTACTAATCTTTCAATTATTAATTTTTTTAATATTACAGGTTTAATCCTAGTAACTTTATTGTTTAATTAATTTTTTAACTAAATATTTTTTAAAACAAACTAAAAAAATTTTAATTTTATACAAAATATTCCCTAATCAAATTTTAAATTCAAGTTTTATGCGAATTACACCAACCCAAATTCAAAAAACCCTTGAATTTAACCAGTTACTGGTTTTAACTAGTTCAACTGGTTTTAACTAGTTCAACTGGTTTTAACTAGTTCAACTGGTTTTAACTAGTTCAACTGGTTTTAACTAGTTCAACTGGTTTTAACTAGTTCAACTGGTTTTGACTAGTTCAACTGGTTTTAACTAGTTCAACTGGTTTTAACTAGTTCAACTGGTTTTAACTAGTTCAACTGGTTTTAACTAGTTCAACTGGTTTTGACTAGTTCAACTGGTTTTGACTAGTTCAACTGGTTTTGACTAGTAACCCCTGAAAATAAAAACAAAAAAACAGAAAATAAAAAACAATTATTTAAAAACTAAAACAACTAATTTTTTTTTTTAAAAAAAAAAAAAAAAAAAAAAAAAAAAAAAAAAAACGCGCGAAACTCAAGGCAGACAAAATTAAAATAAAGGATTTAAGTTAATAAAACTAGTAACCTTCAAAGTTACCATTAAATATTTTGTTTAAGCCTTAGAATAAGTATATTCACCTTTAAATTTGCAATTTAAAATCAAGTTTATGAATACAAGACTTGAATCTTCTTTTTTTTTAAAAATAATTATCTAAATAATTATTTAAAAATAGTGAAAGAAAAAATTTTCGTTAATAAATTTACAATTTATTGCCTTTACCTCAGCCATTTCACTTAACAAATGATTATTCTCAACAAATCATAAAGATATTGGAACTCTTTATTTTATTTTCGGAGCATGATCAGGTTCACTTGGTTTAGCTTTAAGATTATTAATTCGAGCTGAACTTGGAACACCAGGGACTTTAATTGGAAACGACCAAATTTATAATGTTATTGTAACAGCTCATGCTTTTATTATAATTTTTTTCATAGTTATACCTATTATAATTGGAGGATTTGGTAACTGGTTAGTTCCTTTAATATTAGGAGCCCCTGATATAGCATTCCCACGTATAAATAATATAAGATTTTGATTCCTTCCACCCTCATTAATATTTCTTTTAATAAGAAGAATAGTTGAAAGAGGAGCAGGAACAGGATGAACTGTTTATCCACCTTTATCAGCTAATATTGCTCATAGAGGCCCCTCTGTTGATTTAGCAATTTTTAGACTTCATATAGCAGGAATTTCTTCAATTCTTGGGGCAGTAAATTTCATTTCAACAATTATAAATATAAAGCCTCCAAGAATAAAGTTTGACCAAATACCTTTATTTGTTTGATCTGTAGGAATTACAGCTCTTCTACTTTTATTATCTTTACCTGTTTTAGCGGGAGCAATTACAATACTATTGTCTGATCGAAACTTAAACACCTCATTCTTTGACCCTATAGGAGGAGGGGACCCAATTTTATACCAGCATTTATTCTGATTTTTTGGTCATCCAGAAGTTTATATTTTAATTCTTCCAGGATTTGGTTTAATTTCTCATATTGTTTCTCAGGAAAGAGGAAAAAAGGAAACATTTGGTTGTATTGGAATAATTTATGCTATACTTGCAATTGGTTTACTTGGTTTCGTTGTTTGAGCCCATCATATATTTACTGTAGGGATGGATGTTGATACACGTGCTTATTTCACTTCAGCAACTATAATTATTGCTGTTCCTACTGGTATTAAAATTTTTAGATGATTAGCAACTCTTCATGGATCAAAAATTGATTGAACACCTCAAATATTATGAGCAACAGGATTTATTTTTCTTTTTACAGTTGGAGGATTAACAGGAGTAATTCTAGCTAATTCTTCTATTGATATTATTCTTCACGACACATATTATGTTGTAGCTCATTTCCATTATGTTCTTTCTATAGGAGCTGTATTTGCTATTATAAGAGGGTTAATTAATTGATTCCCTTTAGTAACAGGAGTTTCAATAAATCAAACACACTTAAAAATTCAATTTTTTTCTATATTCATTGGTGTAAATTTAACTTTCTTCCCACAACATTTTTTAGGATTAGCCGGTATACCTCGACGATACTCAGACTACCCTGACCTATTTATATCTTGAAATGTTGTTTCATCAATTGGTTCATTAATCACCACAATTAGAGTAATTTTTTTTATTTATATTATTTGAGAAAGACTAGTCTCTTTAAATAAATCAGTTTCATCAATTCAACTTCCATCATCAATTGAATGATTACAAAAAAATCCTCCTATAGAACATAGATACCCTGAACTCCCAATAATTAAAATCTATCTAATATGGCAGATTAGTGCAATGAATTTAAGATTCATATATAAAAATTTTTTTTTATTAGAATTTTATTTAAATGATAAGATGACTAGATTTAAATTGTCAAAATAGAGCAACACCACTAATAGAACAACTTTCATTTTTCCATAATAACACAATAATAATTTTAATTGTTATTACTATAATTGTTGCCTATATTATAGTTTCAATTGCCTTCAATAATAAAGTTAATCGATTTCTTCTTGAAAATCAACAAATTGAATTAATTTGAACTATTACGCCAGCTTTAACACTTTTATTAATTGCTCTTCCATCTTTAAAAATTCTTTATATACTTGAAGAAACTTTAAAGCCTAATTTATCAATCAAATCAATTGGACATCAATGATTTTGATCTTATGAATATTCAGATTTTCAAAATGTTGAATTTGAATCTTATCTTCTTAACGAAAGAAATTCTATAAATAATTTTAATTTCCGTTTACTAGATGTTGATAATCGATTAGTTTTACCTTTTTATTCACAAATTCGTATAATTGTAACCTCAACTGATGTAATTCATTCTTGAACTATTCCATCAATAGGATTAAAAGTTGATGCAACTCCAGGACGATTAAACCAGATAATATTTTTTCTTAATCGGTCAGGTCTATTTTTTGGTCAATGTTCAGAAATTTGTGGAACTAATCATAGATTCATACCAATTGTTATTGAAAGAATTTCTCCTAATCATTTTATTAAATGATTAAAAAATAAAATCTAATTTTTCATTAGATGACTGAAAGTAAGTACTGGTCTCTTAAACCATTCTATAGTAGTTTAACATCTACTTCTAATGAAAAATTTAGTTAAATTATAACATTAGTTTGTCAAACTAAAATTATTTTATTAAATAATTTTTAATTCCACAAATAGCACCATTAAGTTGATTAAACCTATTTTTATTTTTTATCATAATTTTTTTAATTTTTAACTCCCTTAATTTTTTTTATTTTAATAAATCTTTTAAAAGTTTAGAAAAAAAAACTTCTAAACTTTTAAATAAAATCTCCTGAAAATGATAAGAAATCTTTTTTCTTCATTTGATCCATCATCAAGAATAAATTTATCACTAAATTGATTAAGAGCAATTCTTAGAATTTTAGTTCTACCAACAATTTTTTGGTTAATCCCTTCACGATTTTCAATAATTTGAAATAAAATTTTATTTAATTTAAATAAAGAATTTAAAATTTTATTAAACATAAATAATAATAAAGGATCAACATTAATCTTTATTTCATTATTTACAATTATTTTAATTAATAATTTAACAAGATTATTCCCTTATGTTTTTTCCTCTACTAGACATATAACATTTAATCTTTCTCTAGCTCTACCTATATGATTAAGATTCATACTATTTGGATGAATTAATAATTATATCCATATATTTGCTCATCTAGTGCCTCAAGGGACCCCTCCTGCTCTTATACCATTTATAGTATTAATTGAAACAACAAGAAATATTATTCGACCTATAACCTTAGCTATTCGATTAACTGCTAATATTATAGCAGGACATCTTTTATTAACTCTTCTTGGAAATTCAGGAAGAAAAATTTCTATAATAATCCTTAGAATTTTAATTATTTCTCAGCTTATATTATTTGTTCTTGAATCAGCAGTTGCTATAATTCAAGCATATGTTTTTTCTATTCTTAGAACTCTTTATTCCAGAGAAGTAAATTAATGAAAAATAATCATTCTTTCCATTTAGTTGATGTAAGACCTTGACCTATTTTAGGAGCATTTAGTTCATTTTCTTTACTTATAGGTATAACAAAATGATTTCATATTTATGATAACAGCCTCCTTTTATTAAGAATATTTTCAACTTTAATAATTATATACCAATGATGACGAGATATTACACGAGAAAGATCTTTCTTAGGTCTTCATTCTTCCTTTGTATCAAAAGGACTTCGTTGAGGAATAATTCTTTTTATTACTTCAGAAGTTTTTTTCTTTTTATCATTTTTTTGAAGATTCTTTCATAGAAGTTTAGCTCCTTCTATTGAATTAGGAATAAACTGACCACCTATAAATATTGAAACTTTCAACCCAACACAAATTCCTTTATTAAACACCTTAATTCTTGTAAGATCAGGTATTACTGTTACATGAGCCCATCATAGACTCATAGAAAATAATTATTCTCAAGCTATAATTAGATTAGCCTTTACTATTATTTTAGGAATTTATTTTTCTTTACTCCAAGGTTATGAATACTTTAATTCAAGTTTCACAATAGCAGATTCAGTTTACGGATCAACATTCTTTATAGCAACAGGGTTTCATGGACTTCATGTTCTTATTGGAACAATTTTTCTTGCAACCTGTTTTTTTCGATTAAACAATATTCATTTCTCAAAAATTAACCATTTTGGGTTTGAAGCTGCAGCTTGATACTGACATTTTGTTGATGTAGTTTGATTATTTCTTTACCTTTCAATCTATTGATGAGGTAGATAAATAAATTTTTATTTATATAGTATAAATTATTATATTTAACTTCCAATTAAATGATCTTTTTAAAGTATAAATAATTTTATTATTAACTATATTAATAAGAGTAATTTTTTTAATCACAATTCTATTAATTGTAATTGTAAACATTTTCTCTAAAAAATCCTTTATTGATCGAGAAAAAGCTTCACCATTTGAATGTGGGTTTGACCCTAAATCTTTTCCTCGAAACCCATTTTCTCTTCAATTTTTCTTAATTGCTATAATCTTTTTAATTTTTGATATTGAAATTTCTCTTATTATTCCTATAGTTATTTTATTAAAAATTTCAAGACTAATAAATTTTAGTTTATTAATTATATTCTTTTTAGTAATTCTTATTCTAGGACTCGTCCATGAATGAAACCAAGGCTCTTTATCATGAGCTAAATAAATTAGGATAATAATTTAAGTTAAAATATTTAATTTGCATTTAAAAAATATTGATAAAATTTATCTTAAATAAGAATCAAATTTTTGAACCTAGTTTCGACCTAGATCTTTGATGTTTATTCATCCTTATTTAATTGAAACCAAAAAGAGGTATATTACTGTTAATAATAAAACTGAGGTTATAACCTCCAATTAAAGAAATATATAATTTTAAGAAAAAGCTTCTAACTTTTTTCTTTAGCAGTGGAATCTGTTAATATTTCTTGTTATACTAAAATTAATTAATTTATATAGTTTAAAAAAAACCTTACATTTTCATTGTAAAATTATATTATTTATTATAAATATTCTATTCTAAAGTTAAAAACTTCCCTAATATCTTCAATATTATGCTCTAAACTATAAGCTATTAAAATTTTAAATTATCTGAATATAAATAATTCAAATTAAAAAAATAAATATGTAAATTTTAATATTTCTAACTAAAAAAGATTGAAAATTTATAGAAACATTCTTAAAATTTCTGTAAATATTTTGTCTTCCTATATATTCAACTCAACCCTGATCAATTAATTTTTTAAACCTAACTCCTAAATTCAAAAAATAAAAATTTAAACCTAATGTTGAAATAACAGGAAGATTTCATATTCCAGAGACAAATATATAAAAATATAAACTTTTATTTATAAAAATATAAAAATAATCAAAAAAGACTGATAAAAAATTTCCTACTATTATTCCTCTTAAAATATAAATTAAAACTATAAACTTTATAATTATAGGGATACAAATAAAATACAATGAATCAAATATTATTCAATTTATTATTCTACCACCAAATACAACAAAAAAAATTAAACCTATTATTCCCTTTAATATAACCTTTCCTTCTATAATATTTATATAAACCATTAAATTATTTTTTCTTATTAAAACAAACTTTGTTAAACGATAAGAATAACTAACCGTTAAACCAATAGAAAAATAAAAAACAAAATAAACAAATAAATTTAAATAAGTTATTGATATAAATTCTAAAATTAAATCTTTTGAATAAAATCCAGTTAAAAATGGTAATCCACATAAAGAAAGATTAGAAATATTTAAAAATAAACAAGTTAATGGTATCTGTATTCTTAAACCACCCATAAAACGAATATCTTGGCACCCACCTAAATTATGAATAATCATTCCTATACATATAAATAATAAAGCTTTAAATAAAGCATGTATTAAAAGATGATAATATGCTAAAATATAATCCCCTAAAGATAAAACTCTAATTATTAAACCTAATTGTCTTAAAGTTGAAAGAGCAACAATTTTTTTTAAATCATACTCAAAATTTGCACCTAATCCAGCTATAAATATTGTTAACAAAGAAATAAATAATAAAAATGCTAACATATAGTAATTTATAGAATAATTAAAACGAATTAATAAATAAACCCCTGCTGTTACTAATGTTGATGAATGAACAAGAGAAGAAACTGGTGTTGGAGCAGCTATAGCAGCTGGAAGCCAAGAAGAGAAAGGAATTTGTGCTCTCTTAGTTATTCCTGCTAAAATTACAAATATTATAATTAAATTTATAAAATAATCATTAAACTTAAAATCTAAATAATAAATAAAATTTCATCTACCATAATTTATTATTCAAGCAATTCTTATTAATAAGGCAACATCTCCAATTCGATTTGATAGCGCTGTTAATATACCAGCATTAAAAGATTTAACATTTTGATAATAAATTACTAAACAGTAAGAAATTAAACCCAACCCATCTCAGCCTAATAAAATTCTAATTAAATTAGGTCTAATAATTAAAAATATTATAGAAACAACAAATAAAACTACTAAAATAATAAAACGATTTAAATTTAAATCCCCATGTATATATTCATAACTATAATAAATAACTATTGAAGAAATTAATAAAACAAATCTTATAAACAATAAAGATATTCAATCTAATAAGACTGATATACAAACAATTGAAGAATTTAAATTAAAAACTTCATATTCAATTATTAAACTAAAATCATTAAGAAAAAAAAAGGTACTTAAACTAAAAGTTACAAGCATAAAAATAAAAATATATCTTCATCATAAAATTATCTAAAATAACTATTTATAACTTTGATTCCACAAATCAATATTTTTCTTAAACTATTTAAATTTAAATTTAAACCATTAAATCTCTTACAAAAATTAATAAATTTAAAGGAACTCAATGAAGTAATAACGTTAAATATTCACGAATATAACCAGAATAAAAATAATAAGTTATATTTCTTGATTTACCATGCTGACTAAAAGAGTAAAGATACAATCTATAAGAAGCTCTAAAAAAAGACACTAATATAATAATTATAACTAAATTTAAATTTCATCAAATTAATCTATTAATAATTATAATTTCCCCTAATAAATTTAATGAAGGAGGAGCTGCTATATTTGATGAACAAAATAAAAATCATCAAAATGTTAAATTTGGTATATAATTAATTAAACCCTTTCTCAAAAATAAGCTTCGCGTACCAAGACGTTCAAAAGATATATTTGATATACAAAAAAGACCTGATGAGCAAAGACCATGCGCTAGTATTATAATAAAAGCACCTGTAACTCCTCATAATCTAAAAGTAAAAATACCTGCTAAAACTAACCCCATATGAGAAACAGAAGAATAAGCAATTAAAGCCTTTATATCACTTTGAACAAGACATATTAATGAAACAATTAAACTTCCAACTAAACTTAAAGAAATAAAAATGATTCTTAAATCATTAATAATAAAAATAAAAATCTTTATTAAACGTATCAATCCATACCCACCTAATTTAAGTATAATTCCAGCCAAAATTATTGATCCAGAAACAGGAGCTTCAACATGAGCCTTAGGTAACCATAAATGAACAAAATATATAGGAATTTTAACTATAAAAATTATAGTTAAACAAAAAAATAATAAATAAGAATTTAAATGTATCAACTTAAAAAAATCCAATGAATTAAATTTATTATACAAATAAAAAATTGAAATTATTATAGGTAAAGAAGTTAAAAGTATATAAAAAAATATATAAATCCCAGCTTGAATACGCTCAGGTTGATACCCTCATCCTAAAATTAAAATTAATGTAGGAATAACTCTAATTTCAAAAAAAATATAAAAAATAAATAAATTTATTGAACTAAAAACTAAATATAAACTAATTATTAAAATTAATAATATTAAAATAAATATATTTCTATAAAAATTTATTGTAATAATCTTTTCTCTTGCTAAAATTATTAAACCCAAAATCCATAAAGTTAATAAAATAAAAAAATATGAAATATAATCACACCCTAAAAATATAGAAACATTATAAAAATTCTTTCTAAAAGAAAAAGTTAATGCAAATATAAAAAATAAAATAAAAAATAAAAGAGAAATTAATCATTCTATTTTTTTCTTAAAACTTAAAGGAATCAAAAATAATATAAAAAATAAAAATTTTATCATAAAACATTAAAAGTTTGAAAATAATCATTTCCATAAGAACGAATTAAAGAAACCAAAATTGATAGCCCTAATGTTCCTTCACAAACACTTATTGTCAAAAAGACTATAATAAAATAATATTCATAATTTATATAAATTATTAAAATAAATAATCCAAAATAAATGTAAATAACCAAAAATTCTAAACTCATTAATATTAAAAGAAAATGTTTAGATTTCAATGTCAAAATAATTAAACTAACCAGACATATAAAAAAAAATAAATTATTAATAAGTTTTAATAGTTTAAGAAAAACACTGATCTTGTAAATCAGAAATATGTAAAAACTTTTAAAACTTCAAAAAAATTAAAACTAATATCTTTAATCTCCAAAATTAATATTTTTAATTAAACTATTTTTTGAATTTAAATAAATGACAATAATAACTATTATTATTATTTTTTTATCAATTAGACCTATTTTTTTAAGACACCCCTTATCTATAGGATTAAACTTATTAATTCAAACAATTGCAATTGCAATAATTACAGGTTTGATATCATTAAATTTTTGAATTTCATACCTTCTTTTTCTTGTAATAGTAGGAGGTATATTAATTTTATTTATATACATAACAAGAATTGCTTCAAACGAAAAATTTTCATTTTCTAAAATACTATTACTTATTTCAATAATATTTTTTACACTAATTTGTTTATTACTAGTACTTAACCCAAAGTTAAATTTTTTTCCAATAAAAAATTTAGACTCAATTGAATTCATAAAATTTTCAATTTATGAATTATCACCAAATAAATATTTTATTAACAACTCAAAATTTATTTTAAGAATTTTGATTATTTATTTATTTATTACTCTAATTGCAATTGTAAATATTTCTAAAAATTCTTTAGGGCCTTTACGACAAAAAAATTAATGAAAACAATAAAAAAACATGTTATTCTTAAATTAGTTAATATAACTTTAATTGATTTACCCACACCAAGAAATATTTCAATTTTCTGAAATTTTGGATCATTACTAGGAATATGTTTAACAATCCAAATTTTAACCGGATTATTTTTAACTATACACTATTGTCCAAACATTGATAGAGCATTTAGAAGAGTAGTTCATATTATACGAGACGTAAATTATGGATGATTTATTCGAACAACACACGCTAATACAGCTTCCCTTTTCTTTATTTGTTTATATATACATATTGGACGAGGAATATATTATAGATCCTATTTCCTAAAGGAAACATGAAATGTAGGAGTTATTCTTGTTCTTCTTGTTATAGCAACAGCCTTTCTAGGTTACGTCTTACCTTGAGGACAAATATCATTCTGAGGAGCAACAGTTATTACAAACTTAATCTCAGCAATTCCCTACTTAGGAAATTATATTGTTCAATGAATTTGAGGAGGATTTGCTATTGACAATGCAACCTTAAATCGATTCTTCGCATTTCATTTTATTTTACCATTTATTATTTTAGCTATAGCAATAGTTCATCTAGTCTTTCTTCACCAAACAGGTTCTAATAACCCTTTAGGAACAAAAAGAGATTTATACAAAATTATATTTCATCCATATTTCTCATTTAAGGATCTAGCAGGATTTTTAATTGCAGTAATAGGATTAATATTAATTACATTAACAGATCCTAATATATTAGGAGATCCTGAAAATTTTATTCCAGCCAACCCTTTAGTAACTCCTCCACATATTAAACCAGAATGATATTTTTTATTTGCTTATGCCATTCTTCGTTCAATTCCTAATAAATTAGGAGGAGTTCTAGCTCTATTCTTTTCAATTTTAATTTTATTTTCATTACCATTATTAAAAAAGAAGATACAAAATAATAAATTTTATCCATTAAATAAGTTAATTACATGAATTTTCTTTGTTATAGTTATATTATTAACATGAATTGGAGCCTGTCCAGTTGAAGACCCCTATATTTTTATTGGACAATTATTAACAGTTCTTTACTTTATTAAATTTCCTATTTTATTTATAGCATCAAGATTATGAGACAAAATCATATTTAATAATTAAAAATTAGTTAATGAACTTGAAACAAGTATATATTTTGAAAATATAAAAAAAGATAATTAATTTCTTATTAACTTATTATACTAAATTTTATTAACTAAATAATAAAACTAAATAAGAAAAGTTTTAAGCCAAAAAAATAAAATAAATAAAATAATGAAACAGACAAAAATCTTTTCCAAGCTAAATATATAAGTTTATCATAACGAAAACGAGGCAATGTTCCACGAACTCAAATAAACAAAAAAGAAATAAAAACAACATAAATAAATATTATAAAACTAACAAAATTTGCACCTATAAATATTATAACAAATATAAAACTTATAAATAAAATATTTGCATATTCTGCTATAAAAATTAAAGCAAACCCTCCTCTTCTATATTCTACATTAAATCCTGATACCAATTCAGATTCTCCTTCAGCAAAATCAAAAGGAGTTCGATTAGTTTCTGCTAATCTTGAAACAAACCAAATTAAACTTAAAGGAATAGCTATATAAATAAACCAAACCGATTGCTGATAAATATACAAATCAAATAACCTAAATCTTCCAATTAAAACTAAAAAAGATAATAAAATTAAAAAAAATCTAACTTCATAAGAAATTGTTTGAGCAACAGCCCGCATACCACCTAATATTGAATAATTTGAATTAGATGATCACCCAGAAATTATAATTATGTACACCCCTAAACTAGAACAACATAAAAAAAATAAAATAGCAAAAGAAAAATTTAGAAAATAACTAGATAAAGGAAAACACAATCATATTCTTAAAGCCAAAAATAAACTTAAAGCAGGAGAAATATAATAAACTAAATAATTTGATAATATTGGATTTGTTTGTTCTTTTGAAAATAATTTAATTGCATCTCTAAAAGGTTGTAAAATTCCAATAAAACCAACCTTATTAGGCCCTTTACGAATTTGGATATAACCAAGAACTTTACGTTCTAATAAAGTTAAAAAAGCAACTCCTACTAAAACACCAACAACTAATAACAATATATTTAAAATAACAAGAAAAAAATCACTAATTAAAATAAAAATTTATTACCTGTAAATAATTACATAAAATGATTCTAAATCAATTGCACTAATCTGCCAAAGTAACTTAATTTTATTCAAAAAAAGTAAATAAAAATATTAAATTTATGGTCCTCTCGTACTAAAAAATTTTAAATTTTTAAAGATAGAAACCAACCTGGCTCACACCGGTTTAAACTCAGATCATGTAAAATTTTAAAAGTCGAACAGACTTAATTAATTAGCTCCTGCACCAATTATTAATTTTAATCCAACATCGAGGTCGCAAACAAATTTTTAAATAAGAACTTTAAAAATATATTACGCTGTTATCCCTAAGGTAATTTATTTTAAATTTAAAAATTTCTAGAAAATTAATTTATAAATAAATAATTATTTAAATAGAAAAGTTTAATCAATTTTCCAATCACCCCAACCAAATAATTAATATATAAATAAATTTTAATAATTCTAAATAATTATATAAAATATTAACTATAAAACTCTATAGGGTCTTCTCGTCTTTTAAAATTATTTCAGCCTTTTAACTAAAAAGTTAAATTCAATTTTATTAAAATTGAGACAGTAATTTTCTCGTCCAATCCTTCATTCCAGCTTTCAATTAAAAAACTATTTATTATGCTACCTTTGTACAGTCAAAATACTGCAGCTATTTAAATTTTTATTCATTGAGCAGACTAGACTTTATATTTTTTTTCAAAAAGACATGTTTTTAATAAACAGGCGAAAAATAAATTTGCCGAATTCCTTAACTTTACCTTTCAAAATCATTTATAATACACAAATAAATTTACTAATTTAATCATAAAAACAAAAATTAAACAATTTAATTTTTTATTTTAATAAAATAATTAAAATTATAAAAAATCCAAAATAATAATATTATAACTTTTATATTATAAAAAGATTTACAATTCTAGTAAAACTAAAATATAATTTTAGTATAATTTTTAATTATTAAATTTAAAGCTTATCCCCTAAACTTTTAGATTTTAAAATAAACTAAATACAAAAATATAAAGTTTAATTTTAAAACCAAAATTTAATTTTTTTCTTAAAAAACTAGATATATTAATAAACGAAAAACGTTTCATTACTAAAAACTTATATTAAAAAATTATAAAACAATTAAATAATAAATTTTTAGATCTTATTAATTCGAGAAAATTAATTAATTAACTTTTAATAAATCAACCCTGATACACAAGGTACAAAAAATAAATTTTTCTTTTTTAAATATAAAATTTTTAAATTTTCATTTTCATTACTAATTAACTATAAAAATTAATATTTTTTAATTTTTAAAACTAAAATCTAAGTTTATTCTAAAATATTAAAATAATAAATTATTTAATAATCTAATTATATTGAAACCAATAAATCCTTTTAATGTAAATAAAAAACTTCTACAAAGCTTTAATTAGAAAATCAACCTAGATACACTTTCCAGTACATCTACTATGTTACGACTTGTTCCAATTTAAATGAAAATGACGGGCAATATGTGCACATTTTAGAGCAAATTATCAGATTATAAATTTTTAAATCTTACAAACAAATCCTCTTTCATAATTATTTTAAATAATTAATTTATATTTTAAATTCAAAAATTGTAATCCATAGTTTCTTTTAAAAACTGCACCTTGATCTGAAATAATTTTTTATATAAATTATTAGAATATTAATTTTCTAATAAAATATTCACTTAAAACGACGATATACAAACATTTTTAAAAGTAAAGTAAATCGTGGATTATCAATTATACTACAGATTCCTCTGAATTGAATAAAATACCGCCAAATTTTTTAATTTTAAAGACCTTATTCTATTAATATTTTAAATTTTAAATTTACAAAATAAAATAATAGGGTATCTAATCCTAGTCTTTCCTTAAAATTTTATAAAATCATTATAAACTTAAAAACTTAATAATCTTAAAATTTCACTTAATAAAATTATCATAAAATTTTCTTAAAAATAATTTATTATATTCAAAACTTATTATTTTGCTTTATTTGTTTAACCGCAATTGCTGGCACAAATTTAATTAAAACTTTCTTATATTACTAATTTATTCATTTAAAAATATAAACTTAAAATTGTTAACTAAAAAAAATATCTATCTAAAACCTAAATTTTTTATAATATAGATATAAATAAAAAATAAACAAGCCAAAATAAAACTTTAAAAATTAAGAATTAAAATAAAAACAAAAAATTTTATTATTTATAACTCTTTAAATCTTAATTGTTTAATTGTGCAAATTTAAATAAAATTAGAAATATTTAACATTTCTTGATTAATTTAACCATAAGGTACTAAAAAAAGTTAAATTTCTCCCTAAATATATCAAAAATTTAAAGAAACTGAAAAAAATATAAAATAATAATTTTAAAATTGCATGCCCCAATACGCAATTTTTTTTGATTTTTTACAAATTTTTAGTTAATCAAATTTAAAATAATTATTTTTTTAAAATTATATAATCCTAAATTTTTCTATTAATATTATATTTTAAAGGTACTAAAAAAAGTTAAATTTCTCCCTAAATATATCAAAAATTTAAAGAAACTGAAAAAAATATAAAATAATAATTTTAAAATTGCATGCCCCAATACGCAATTTTTTTGATTTTTTACAAATTTTTAGTTAATCAAATTTAAAATAATTATTTTTTTAAAATTATATAATCCTAAATTTTTTTATTAATATTATATTTTAAAGGTACTAAAAAAAGTTAAATTTCTCCCTAAATATATCAAAAATTTAAAGAAACTGAAAAAAAATATAAAATAATAATTTTAAAATTGCATGCCCCAATACGCAATTTTTTTGATTTTTTACAAATTTTTAGTTAATCAAATTTAAAATAATTATTTTTTTAAAATTATATAATCCTAAATTTTGTTATTGATAATATATATATAAAAAAATACAAAAAATATAATATTCTAATAATTTAAATAAATATTTATAAAATTATTAATATTAAAAATAAACAATAAATAATTATTTTAAAATATTAACCTTATCTTTAATTTTTCCTTATTTATAAATAAATATCTTATAATTTTAAATTCTATATAAAATTTCAATATACCAAAATTGTTTATATGAATTTACAATTTTTTTTTTTTAAAAATCAATATTATATTAATATTATAATTTAATATTTATATAATATTAATAATTATATTAAATTAATAGTAATTATAATTATTATATAAATATATTAATTAATTATATTGATATAATAATTATAATTTATATATCAATATTTTAATTATTATTATTATATAAATATTAAATTATAATATAATAATAATCAATATACGTATATTGGACTATGTCTACATATATATATATATAAGTTATTTATTATAATATAAATAATATATGATATCTTTATAACTAATAATTTAATATTTATATATTAATAAGTTTTTTCTTTTCCGTTATTAAACGGTTCTTATTCATATACTATGTTGGGTATATATTTAGCTCCTGAATAAACAAAAAATCTTGCTTTTACTTTTATTGTTTAATTTAAGTATATATATATAATCTTTTATATTACTATATATGTATATATATATATAATATATTAATATATAAAAAATTTTCTATATATTAAGTCATTATATAAATTATAAAAATTATATCTATATAAATATTAAATTTTTAATAAACAAAAAACAGAATTTTTTCTTCCACCCTCTTTGAACAATCTCCCACATCCGGGTTAAAAAGCGTTTTTTTTTTATTTTTCATTTTTTGAAAAATTCAAAAAAATCATCAATTTTTAAAAATTAAAATACAAAAAATCATTTAACTTATTTTTTTTATTTTTCGTTTATTGTTTTTCTGTATGAC